ATTTTTTTAAGTAAGAAGGATCCCCAGTCTCAGATCCGGGAAAGCGGTGAGACTCAGTCTCTTAGTATTAGTAGAGGAAAAAGATGAAATCGCTCTCATTCACTCGCCCTTAAGCTTAAGAAAGGGGCTTCCCGAAAAGCGTGGCTATTTCAAAGGCCGGCAGACTAAAAGAGAGATGCTTAGAGTACGGTACGCTATCCATCAGGGGGCGGGGCCGGGAACTCAAGAAAGGGCTAGGGGAGAGGTGTAATAAACTGCTTTGATTAGACCAATCACATTCTAAGAGAATGGGACTAGCCTTGAAAGAAGAGAAAGTCGATTTACGATCTACGAAAGATAAGACAGAAGAAAAAGCATTGAACTTATTAGGAAAAGAAAGGAATTGCCTCGAAAAGCATTTCCACGAAAGGCTAAGATAGCGAAGACTCCTTAAACCGCTACACGGAAAGAAAGAGAGAAGAAAGTAGCTCCTGGGGCTTCCCGAAGAGCACCTGACGAAGGAATGGAATAGGTGACTTCTTACTCGGCCCAGACTAAGGAATTTCCTATAAGATGGCTTACGGCTCTTGATGGGGAATAAGCCCTGCTAGTGAAAGCTCCTTCGGAGACTCAAAGCTCTTAGAGAATCCGCTCTTATCAATACAGGGACGCGAGAGAAAGAGTTTAATAAAGGCTTTCTCAATGGACAAAAAATAGGCTCTTAGCAGGGGCGAGACAGATATTCTTAGATCGGACTTTGCCGGGTAAATGAAAGAGTTTACCGGATGTGCCTGTAAACAGTTAAAACTCCATATATGATAACAATTCAGATAGAGGCACGCATATGATAAAAGAACTTGCCAAAAGAATGGATTAGCAGTGAAAGCTGCTAAGGATCGACGGGAAGTTATGCTTTCTCTCGGGTAGTTAGAGTAGTAGTTGTAGTAGTAACGAGTCAGTATATACATATATGATCTTTAATAAGGATAAAATCCCCTCGGAAAGGCTGAAAAGAGCCTTGTTGCTTTCTTGTCTAGCTCTCTCTTCTTTTCCTTATGTAAAACCTAAAAGGGGTTCTCTTATACCTATCTATCCAAGCAGATAAGAAAGGAAAGCAAAGCAAGAGCAAGCGGGCACTAAAAGTGCCCTTAGAAGAGTCCAATGTTAGCTCAGGAGCAGCGGACGGAATGCTGTCTTAAGCTGCCTTAGGGAATAGCTAAGATGCTCTCCCGTCAAGTCCTATCTATCAAATCCAAATCGTGCAACCAATGGATCATCCTCTTCTATTGTTGTTAGGAATCCACTTTTCGGGCAAGAAAAGCAGCTCGAACTCAAGCAACTAGATGATAGATTTCCTCTATCCTTTCAGGGTGTCCTTGTGCAGTCGCAATTTACATTGACTGCTGCGTTTGCTTGGGTGAAGTCGGGTCTAGGGACGAATGTCTTTCTAGCCTCAACTTCTACTCGGGATAGTCCGTTCTTTGTTCGGTTCCATACCGGGCAGCGGCTATCTTTCTTCTTTGCCCTTGTTTGCTCTATCACACCATTTCTTGGTGTGGTTGGCAGTGGACCGGTCCTGGCCGGCACTCGGTATGCTCTTTTTATAGCTCTGTCTATATGACTACTTTTAGCTTTTTCCTCTGGCATAGAAGGACTTGATCCGTATTACTCGTTACAAGTATTCCACTCGTTTGGTCTCGCTGCTTGACTCCGGATTGATAGCCTTTCTTCCTTGGACAGCCTATGATAGCAATTGGTACCTTTTTCCTTTTAAATGAACTAATAATGCAATAGTTGATAAATTCCTTTACTATAGCATAGAGGACTTAGAAAGCACAGACTGACTTGACTCCTACTGGCCTACTGCTTTTTTGCTTGCTTGAACTTTTATACTTCAGTCATGCCTGTCAACAAAAGCATACTTTTGATACGGGAAGAGAGCGTGATAGAGGGCGAGCCTTACCCAAGGAAAGAGGGGGAGCTGAAAGACGTGAAAGCAAGTCTATTCCGGGGCGTAAAGCCTCTCTAAGCCTATCAGCCATGAAGTTCTCGATCCGGCCATGCTTTTAGAAAAGAATCCATTTTACGCCTAGAAAGGGTGCTTTTAAAAGAACTGATCCTGTAAGCGAAATAGAGCGCTTTTATGCCTTTCCGAAAGGAAAAGCTATCCTTCGTCCTTTAGAATTACGCGGATTTTAAAGAATGAGCTCATCAAGACAGAGCAATCAATGGCAGAGCTTTAAGCCCTTGCTGCTATAGAGCTCGCTTTCCCATAAATAAGGGAAAGAAGTCAGACAGAGTCATCTTTCTTCGAGATCTTGATGTGGGAGAGGTAGTTTGCTTGCTCGACCGTTAGGGAGAGGTTATCAGATGCTCGACCAACGGGAGAGGAATAGCCCTACCCTAGGTTTGCTTATTAAGCAGCTCATTTCCTGGATGGAAGAATAAAGGAATCGGGCATTTATATATAATTCTTATATATGCTATTGAAATCACTTAAGATCTCTTTTTCGCCTACTCCACCGGAAGTCACTTCTTTCTCACCCCACTGTAAGCGCCTTTTTCAGTCCTTGAAGCTCTTTTATCCGCGTGCTTTGCCGATCTCTAGAAAAAGCAGTTCCTTCCTTTCGGTTCAGGTCTTTCCGAACCATCATTGAAGCCCTTACAAATTGGATTGATAAGAGCGGTAGCCTTTTCCTTATAGGCTTTCTAGCCAAGTCCCTTTCAAAATGAAAGAAATATCTCTCGCAGATTTCAATTCAGCCCCTGAAGGGAAATTATGACGCATTCTCTCTCAGTCAGATTGGTTTGACACCTCTTTAGCTTTCTGAACCTCGCGATGTCTTCGATGGTCGATTTGTTTTCCTCTCCTGATAAAAGCAGAAATTCAGGCCCCAACTACCCCCTGGTGAAATCGATCCATGAAAAAGATTTAACAAAAGACAGAAAGAAATCCACTATCCGGTTTACGTCAAGCAATACGTAGAGATCATTTTGTGTAACGAAGAAGGAACAGCACCCAAAGGCATGGTTACGGGGCCCACCCAGTAAGAGATTCAAATTCAAAGAAGGAGGGAGATCTAGCATAGCACATGGAATGAAAGATTCGCAAACACTGGCCCAACTTTTGCTTCGACAGTTCAAACTCCCTCTTAGGGATAGAGGGATAGATTATTCCATTTTCTTGATACACGTCTTGGACTGAAAATCCTTCCAGGGAAAGGTAGGAGCACGCCTTTCTTTTCCCTATCGGGCCATGTATGGAAAGAAGTAGATCCACCCTTCAGTACTTCAGTAAGCACTATGCTTCTAAAAAGAAAGAGGAAGACTGATTTCTTAGGGACTTCCTAAGCCAGGGACAATCCGGATGGAAATGTGAAGCCGATCGATGGAAACTTGGAGTAAGTACTCTATAAAGCTCTAACTCGTCTAGCTACTTGACGAAGAGAAAGATGAAGCTAAAGAAGTCAGGCAAGTGAAGCCTATTTGAGATAGTTTCACAACTTGGGATCCCCAACCCTGCCGAGAGGCCGAACCTTTATTGGAAGGGTCAGGGATAGAAAGAAGAGTGTGACGACAGTTTCAGTTCGGGTCTAGACTAAGAGCGGGAAAGGCGCCCTCGTGCCTAACGGTTAGATTGCTCAGTCAAGGAGGGGAACTTTGGTAAGAACATCAGCAACATGTGGCCTTTCCAAGGCTGACTTTTAGGGGCGCTCTTTTCATCCTACTAGAAAGATCGTTAGAGAAGAAGCTTCCCGTTTCGAAAAGTCAGCGCAGAAAGGTGCTCTATTGAGCCGGTCACCGTCTGGTAGAGTAGGAGCCAACAAAGAACAAAGGAAGTCATGGACTGATCGCTTGGAGCATTCAATTGGTTAACACCATGTAATCGATCAATGTGAGGAAGCAGGGACCAGACCCGCGCATCTCCCTCTTCTTCCAACGAAATAGTCTCACTTCACGCAAAAGCCTTGCTATTTTCGAAGTGAGGCAATGAAGAATTGGAAAAAGTCAAGAAGGAGGATTCATGCATTCCATGCCTTTGTTTGAGACGAAGATCACCTCTTTGAGGAGAAGGTCTTGGGCTTGTTGTCGAACGAGATGGGGGGCTTTTTACTGACTTTCCTTCTTAGACTGACTTTCCTTCTTAGTAAGGGGAATTTCTAGAGTCAGAGAAGTTTAAGATCAAGAAGATCAAATAGTTTCAAATAGTTAATAAAGAGTAGTGAGCGCTCGCTCTTTCTTTATGGGGCACATCTCCTATTCCTTCTGAAAAGAAAGTCAGTACCTATACTCTAGACTGACTTCTTACCTTACCTAAGAATGATTTGATTTATATAGTCTCCGATATCGGGGAATCAGAAACAGAGCTTCTTTTCTTTCTATTACAAATCCTGTGCATAAAATAATCTCTCTGAGAAAAGAAAATTCTCTCCTTGAATGTAGCTCGATTTAAACCTGGGCTTCAAGGAAGATTCCTCCTAGCTTGAGGAAGACCATGCCACCAACAGTCGTGAAAGGGGAAGTCAGTCCACCCAATTCTTTTGCCCTAGGTTCAGTTCAATTGGTGATTTATTTTAAATAATATCTTTCTTTTTATGCCAATAAATACAGGAAAATGCAACTTGGACGATTTGAATGTCAGTTTATGGGCAGAAATCCGTTTTCATCCAAAACTATCACGAGGGGTTTGAACCTTAGCATTTCTGCTTCCTTATTAATATTAATATTAATATTAATAGGGACCGCTCTCTCATTGGCATTGGGAAGGCTCGAGTCCTTTTCTGAGTCGTGAATCTCCTCGCTTTCCACTGCTACCAGCATTTGTCTTATAGAATACTTCAATTTGGAACCCTAACCCAAAGAGAGTTAGCCTTTGACAGGCAAGTCTCATAGAGTAGAGCTAGGAAGAGCAGGGTGTGCAATCTTATTCGATTGATTTGTTATTTCTTATTAAGAAGATCAAGGCTGAATTTAGGAGAGACTATCTTTCTTCTCTTATGTAATTTCATAGCAGAAAAGAAAAGAACTAAAAGAGGGAAAGCGAACTCATAAACTCCTTCCTTGAATGGGGAAAAAACCTTAGCTCGCCACCTTGGCTTCTTTCACTCATAACTGACCTTGAACCAAGGGAGGGCTATGGAGATGAATACCCAAGGGATAACATAACTACTTAACTACCAGATGCCGTTTCGGCTCCTTCTTCGAGTTATTCAATACCTTTCCTTCTTTTTTGCAACCGGATAGTCTCTAGAAACTGGTAAATTCGGAACATTCCTTTATTGAAAAATTTCCCTTTTAGAAATACCGTAGAAAAGGCTCGCATCTGGCGGCATTCGCCCCACTGGCAGATTAATCTTCTCTTTAGGTTAGTTAAAAAGGAAGTTAGGAATGGGAGATTATACCTTTATGAAAAAAGCACAGGCGTGCAAGCCATCTGATTCAGGGTTCTCTCCGCTTTGGTTGAGCTGCTCTGCTTCATTGCCTCTTATCTTAGTAGGCGCTGATTCCTTGTTTTAGAGCTCTTCATGGCCCAAAACCATTATGGTTCCGGATTGGCCTCTCCGGCTTAACTTCTTAAATAGTAGCTCTTTCGCGTTCCGTCCTAAGGTATTTCTATCAGTGGTTTCAAGGCGAGAATCTTTATCAAAATCAACCCACTCAATCAAGTGGTAACTCTTCAACCCGCGTAGCTGACCTAGCTCAGGAAAGAATTAGCTTACTTCTTCCCCCGGTCGTGGTACACACACGGAAAAGAATCTCTTTTTCATCGCAGTATAGAGGTGACCAACGGGAACTTGGCTTCCTAACTACTTGAATTAATAAGGAAAGCGAAATCAATCGGCGAGAGCTCTGTACCCCTTAACTATGGAAATTGCTTACAGTTACAGTAGCGGTAGCGACAATCTTTCTACTTATTATTGAAGTCGAAAAAACCTCAGTCAATACGCGATGCCCCGCCGATAGAAAGATTCTTTTAGAAAAAGATTATATCCTATACGAATTCTGGTCCTTGAGCCGGTATGGGCGCTCGACACTCCAACGATTCCCATTCATTCATGAACTGCCTTGACGACATGATGATTTTCTTTCTATCAGAGCTAACTAGAGCGCTGCTTGGCCAAGCCGTCTTTTGACCCATATAGTTTAGTTGTTGGTGTAAGCGAGGCCAGACAGATTGGACTTAACCCCTTCAATCGTACTTGAGTTGCCCACCCTTTTTCAAGGAACTCTCTAGCACCTCAGCTCACCGTATTTTACATAGCCTTAAAAAAGGAAATGGAGGGTCCCGAATCACCTGTTGATTTCCGTCCTATTAGCTTTTGTAATGTTGATACAGTTGACGAAACATTACATGCTTTTAAACTTTTATGCTTCAATCGCCATTTCGACACACACTCAGGTTTTGAAGCTTAAAGATCGATCTCTGGAGATTGATGAAATGCCTAGTCGGATAAGCATTCAATGTCGGATAACTGTTTTCGATGTATTTGAAAGCACATCCCAATTACTATATAAAAAAAAAAAAAAAGCTTAGCTGCTATGGTCTTCTTTGACCGGTACATAATAGCATAGGAGCTTAAAACATGATAGCCATTTGTGCTGTAGCAGAACGCCATTGTTTATATTCGTTTTGATCAGCACTTTATTCCCTAATCAAATTAGGGGTCATTGTCCAGCAATGACCGGTGTGGGGATTCTTCTCATTCCAGCTCGCCATCAGAGAAAGTACCCTAGAAAGGCTTTAAGCAGTGAAGGCTCGTTTAGTAGACAGCATTACGGTGTCCTATACCCGATCTCACGATTAGAATGAGTTCTTGCTTCTTCTCTTGTCCACGGAGCGCTAACTATCAATATCATAAGAGAAGTAGGTCAGCTCTTAGCTAGTCTCATCTCGGCTTCTTAGTTCTTAGCCTTCGGCTTCTCATTGGACTGATTCTTCTTTTCTCTATACCTCGGTGAAATAGGTATATTGGGTCTATGCGGTGGTTATATAAAGATTTCAGGCCTTTCTTGACCCCAATGACTGATTACCAAATTGTGACCCTAAAGGTGGTTTATAAGCTTCAATCTCGGCCTCTTCAAGAAAATTGGAGAAAGACCGCTCTTAGTCCTCAAAGCCAGAATCTCTTCATTCAAAGGCCTGGCCGTAAGCCAAGCATTAAGAAATAGGGGCGTAGCGAGAATGATTACCCTGATCTCAGCTAATAGAATATAACGATCCCAACCAAATATGGGGATTGGATGAGGTTAGAAGTAGCCGATCGATTCCAAGGACCGCATAGCGATCAAAGGTGAAGCCCGGATGTACCTGCTCTGCACACTAGAATGTGATGGGCTTTTCTATTATAGTATAGGCGAAGATAGGTATAATAGCCCGCTGACCTGCAACAATGCTTACATAGGCCTTCCTTCTCACGAAGGGGAGTACTCAGTCGAGCGAAGTGAAGAGGATCAATGGCTGGTATGCTATAAATGAGAGAGAGCAATGGGAAAGACAAGAGAAAGAGAACGGATGATCATGTATAAGGTACGTAAGTCAAAGGAGCGATGCTATAGGCTAAGGCAAGAATGACTGATTTTGTGTACGCATATTCGCTATTTGCATTGACTTATGAAAAGACCAGTGGCTGAGGGACGCACGTGGCATACGGTCTTGTCACTCAAAGATGGAGTCAGAAGCCGGCTACCGAATAGAATGAAGAATCCCGTGGTATCCGCTTAGTAAAACAGGTAGTGAATAACTACCTTCTTTGTCTTTGGTAGGCATTAGCCCCCTTTTACTTAAAGCAATGTTCTAGTTCTCTTCAGGTCCCCTATCCTATGGGGCGATCGACGACTGAAAGGTCTTCTGCCTATCCCTTCGCAGTAGCTATCCACGCATTCACAGGAAGGATGACCTGCGTTTTCAAGTCTCTCTTTAGTCTATCACATAGCCTTGCCTTGGCGGTCTACTGAGAAGGTTGTATCCATGGTAGGGTAAGGCTTCCTTTCTCACTTGGTACGTACCAGGGATACCTCTCCACCAAGGGCAGTAGTGGGAACCGACACTTCGTGCCTTGCCTCTCAAACTGAAAAGCTTGATTGCGCACTGGATTGCTTGCTTCCTTGCTTGCGGGAACACTTTCCCCGATGTCTGCTTGACAAAAGGCGTCTTTGACACCCCAAGAAGGTAAGTAAGGGTACGCGAAGGGCTATCAAACTAGTTGATGTTTACATCCATCGACCAATACTTAGAAACTGAAGTCTGATTCTGATTCCCATTTCCCTTAATCATTAATCAATAGGCTAATCAGAAAACGGAAACGGAGCGAAGCCAATCTCTGGTTGACAAAAGTCCTTTCTCGATACCAGATTCGGAATCGGTAGTGAGGGGGGGTAACCTGGCGTTGTTAGGATAAGAAAGAGGCCAATCCTGAGAAACTGAAGTTCCGTATACGGGGTTAAGACTGCCTGGCTTTAAAAAACCAGCTTCTTAAAAGCCTGGAAATGCGTCATATGGACAAAACGCACGTTTGGCACTCAAAATAATCCCATGCGAGGGATGTCCAACATGCCTTAACGGCTCCTTCTGCAGCCAATCCGTTCAAGTAATTGCCCTATTCTATTAGAAGGGGTCTACAGCTCAGCTTTCCCAGAAGACCTACTAGTATACTACAGCTTTCCCAGAGGTATATCTTTGTTCTTAGGAGAAAGATTCCAGGAGTCGGACCTATAATCTAAGACTAGCCGGATTCGGCTAACATTCCTAACTTCTTCTTCTTCAGCTACTTCTGCTATACAAGCCCTCTCCTTTCTTTCTAAACGGAAAGGACTTTGACGACTTTTTCGACACCAGATGACCCCCACACCGCCTTTCTATAGCTGTAGGCTTCTTCAGAGGCCTCTCCAACGAAAGAAAGTTTTCACTCCTCAATGCGCTATCTAGATAAGGTGTCCAACTGGCCAGAAGCCATCCTTCTTTGCTTTGCCCGATCCAGCTTCAAGCGCGAAGGCCCTACCTATTGGCTAGGCCCATAATCCTCTTCGGCAACCTGCCTGGGTCGGCTGACGAGCGGAGCCTGAGGGAGTAGCTGACTTCCTTTCCTAAAGAAAAGCCTGATTCATCTTCTGATTCTTAGCCCAATGCTAATCCCTTGCGAAGTTTAGCTGCTTCTCCTTTTCCTTTCTTCTTATCAATCTTCTTCTTATGTCTATCTTTCTTTCCTTTCTTCTTCTTATCAATCTTATTATTTTTCTTCTCAAATATATATAATTTTTGTGTCGCATTTTAGATTTAATGTAAGTAATTATTTATTTGTTTTAATATTTTATATAATTATTTAAATCATAAAAAAAAATATTATTAATTAATTAATTAATGCGAGCACGAAAGGAAGGCTTGAAAGGAAGACTATATGGACTATGCTTTCAAGCTTTAAGTTTAGGGCTACATGGCTTTCAAAAAGGGTGACACATTAGATGCACTGCACTGATCGGTCCGTACGTCCTTCTTTAGGAGATTTTTGAGTTGAGCAGCCCTCTTCGAGTAACTTACACGGATTGCCGCTTAGTCTATTAGTTAAAGGTGAAAAGGACCGGGAGGACAGAATCCGAATCCTAAGCTGCTAAGATCCCAAGTGACATAGATTTAGCTCTTCTCCACCTGTGCGTGCCTTATCTATAATAAGGAAATACCAGGCTCAAGGCCAAGGGAAATCTCTTTTTTTTAAGGAATTGAATCTAGAGAACCGCTCCGTGGGACCCCTCTCGCGCTAAGATGCAAGGCAAGGAGCGAAGCTGCTCGCCCTATCTAATATAAATCTGTGAGAGGAGTGAATGCAGCTCAATTGAAAAGGTTCGCATCGAAACGAAAGGGAAGGCTGAATGGACGAGAAATGAAAGAAAGAAGAAGGGCATTTCAATCTCAACCAGCAAGAGACGCATCAGCAGTTGAAAGCAAAGAAAGAGGAAGAGAAGAAGTGGGAATATCCGGAATCAGCAGTTAGTTGAATTCCCGGTACAAGAGTTCTCGTATCCGGTCAACCAGTAACCGGTGTGGGAGTATGAGAATAAGCTGTTGGTGCAGGTGCAATAGAAGCTCTAGACGCTCTTGGTCTCCTCAACGCATCCGCTGTTGTTAGAATGAAATTCCCCGGTGCTTTGTTTGCCATTGAATGCGCTGTGGGACGTCGAGGAAGAGCATCTGGGAATTGATCTTTTTTTTTACGACTGCCCGGAGCCGGAGTTGGTCTCGTGGCTAGGTCTTTAACCGGTTCGGAAGATAAACTATCAGTCAATAAAGTGGGCTTAAACAGAAAGTTGGGTATTGTATTGAGATGCTCGCTTGGCCGGAACCCCAACAGTGCTTTTTATTACCCCCTAGTGGTGGAACCGCCTGAAGTCAAGACTGGTCATCAATAGCCAAAAGAGAGGGAAGTTCTAAAACCGAATTCGTCCAGTTACAGAGAACCATGTTGGGATTGAGTTGAGCCTTTCCTAGAGGCGCAGTGTGCAGAGGACACTAATACAAACAGAGTCGTTAGATAGTGCTAGCAACTTCCTCTGCCGTTGATAGCTACTTCGACCATAAATAATAAAATCGAGAACATTGCTAGATTGTTAGTAGGGGAATCACTAATGTCCCTCTCTCTTTCGTCTCGTTTTTAAAATGGGCAATACAAGAAGATCTATAGTTGGAAACCATTCCACTAGTTATCGAAAATGGTTGACATCTGCTCTTGTCTATGGTGCTCCCCTCTTCCCAATCCCCCCTCATTGATCCGCCTCTACGGGAGGTGAAAATCCACGTCGTGATAAAAAGAAAGCTTCTTTGAGTCTCTTTGACACCGCTTTTCAGGTAATAGAGTCAAGGAAGATCGAGTTTTCTCCCTGGAGTCAGGGATCTTTCTAGGTGTTTGCCATTCATGCATGGCGGATCAAGATCGGTACACCGTGGGCGGTAGAAAATAGAAATATTCCCAGTAGCGCGAGTTATAAGAATTTCCCATTTCATTAACCTATAGCACCTTACCTTACGCTTACGCTCCCGTCGTGCTGGTAGTACCTGTCGCAATGTCGCCCATATCCCGCTTTCGGAACTGTCCTCTCATGTGTGGCAGCTATTGGAATAACCCCCGAACCCAAGAGGTACAACTTGCCGGTCGCGGTCCAATCCAAGGGGAAAGCTTCCGATTTTTCCTATTCGAAAGAGTTCTTCCTTTTCAATGGAAAGTTCTTACTCTAGGGTAGCACTCTCTATGGAAAGATGAATGGTTGTGCTTCCTTACCTAAAGGCTGCTCTTCTTCCGTGCCCTTACATGCTAGAAGCTTAAACAGGGCTTGAAGGCAGAAAGTACACAACTCTCCGGCTGGAAAAGGGAAGTGCTTCCCCGATTCAATTAAAGAAGGAATCTCATCTCTCTTCCAATAGAACAGGAAGTAGAAAGTCAGTAGCTTGTCCTTCTCGTGCTCTTCCAATCGCATGAGATGCAGCAACCCATTACGTTCAATCAGCCCCTGGCTTCTGTTGAATGAATAGAGGGTTCAGGTGAAGCAGGGGAGTCTATTGCTCTCTTTTCCTTCTCTTTCCGTCTGATAGCTGTGACAAAGAGAGATGGTCAAATAGCGTATATTAAGGTAGAAGACGCTAAGCCGATATTCCTTTTGTGTTCTTTTCTTTGTCTCGAGAGAAGGGGATCACTCCCAATACCTCGGGTCGACTTCAGGCTCCTCGCCTTTTCAATTGAGCTGCTACGCGCCTGTTCTTTCTTTCATTCCTCGGGCGACAAGAAAGACTTGCTTAGTTCCGCGCTTCTGCTTGCTAGCAGCTCTCATCTTTCATTTTGTTGCGTCCTTCTTTTATTCATATTCAATCTTCCGCTTTCATCGCTCGTAGTTGCTCTCTTCCTTAATTTAATGCTATCTTCTTCTTAGCCTCGTTTGGCGCTATATACCTTCTGTGCTTCCCCTACGTGTCCATGAGCATTAGTTCGAGTCTACGCCCATCTTTCTGAGTTCAAAGCGAGGGTGTTTACACGCGCGAGTCCAAAACGGGAGGTTTAGTGTGAGTCCACAAAAGGGGAGTGAGTTTATACTCACATGTTGTCAATTCGAATGCTTTCTAATTTGCTTTCTTTTAAGGTCCCTAGGACCATTTGCTTTCATTTCTACTTTACTAGTAGAGCGAGGAATTCCTTTCTTTTTTCTTCTGGTAAGTGGTCTATCTGTCCACGACGATAGCTCTTCTTTTTTATTCAAGACTGATCCTCCCCCTTGCGAAAGGACCTCTAAATCCGACGACCTTGACTGAAAAAAGTTCCCAATTAGTTCAGTAGCTGGCCGAGTAGCTGATAGACCAAATAAGCACAGTAGCTGTTTAGAGCCGAAGGAGCTCTCTTTTTGTTTCCATTTTATTTGGGATTCTATAGCCTACGCACTTGCCTTTAGGGGATCGAAGTTGGATGAATCTCCAGTGGTTCCTTCCATCGGCGTCATCGAACCACGTTAGCAATCCAGAAAAACGTCGAAGCTCGAAACGACCGGTCAAAGGAATTGATCCGTTTAGTTCTGTTCTTCTCCTAGTTTTATAGCACACCCATGTAGAGGGATCTTTCCGACGCTAAGCGCGCTGCATCTCCTGTCCAAGTGAAGAATATCTTGTCTAAGTCCTTCCAGCTTGCATCCTTCTTCTGCCATTGGGAATGGAACATCTCTCAACTTGTAAGTGGTAGAAATGTTGGACTCTGTTGCAGGTTTTGGTTGATTAAAGAATCCTCTCAGAAGCCATGTCAGAAGCCCGTGTATATTAGTCAAAGATGTGACTTTCACAGGTGTCCGATTGCTCTTTGCCGTCAAATGGAAAGAAAGCTCATAGGGCTTTTCTGGTACTATGCGGAAGATGCGTGAATTGGTCTGCTTTTTCCCTTTCTCCTTCGGGTAGGATGAAGGGCATCTGAACGTAACGCTTACAATAGTAACTCTCTTTGACTTTCAGTCGAGTGCCAATTATGTGATGTATTATAATAAAATGATGTTAGCATATATAGCGTCGGATGTTACGAAAGTAGGGCTTTCTACGAAAGAGAAAGCGAAGAAGACAGTATATGAAATCGAAGCGCATTTGAATATTCGATCATATAGCTTGTGTGCCGCGAGTGGCTTCTCGATGAATAAGCTGCGCAAAGGCAGAATAGCGGCTTGTCTTGCCTCTATCTTCCCGGGACTCCTAGGGCTCTTTCAATTGGCCTTGTCCCGTCGTCGAGTAGTGATTATCCCGGAATGAAGATCTGTTCGCAAAGTCTCGCCGTATAATGATTAGCTCCTTTCCCCTGCTTCTATCATTGGTGCTATCATCGTATATATAATAGAATAGATCACGCCTGCAGGACCCTCTAACCATCAATTTCATAAGAGAAGAAAGATTGGCCAGCTTTCAAAGGCTAGAAGGAAAGGAATGAGCTGGCTTAAGTAATTTTGCTCCGACGAGCGCAGCGGGTTAGGAAAATTTTGAGAATAATTAGGGCAAGGGATAGTTGTTCTGTCCTAACCAGGGAGAGTAATGCAAGTGAGACTATAGCAAAGAGGCAGACTCGAAATCATCCAAGCTCACCAGGACTTAGAATCGGCGTTACGAGTGCCTAAAGTCTTCCTAGCAATGACTTTTGAGAAATGTTGGAGGTCAAAATGGGGACGGACTCCTTGTCTTTACCATTCATCTTTCTTTTAAAGAAAGCCCGCTGACTCCAGCGCCTGTATTGCTTGTCTTCTTTGGTGTCTTATGTTGGCATATTCGAATAAGGATTGCCTTCATTCATATAGGAAGTTGCCCTTGGAAATGAATATCTCTGTTAATCGTTATCTCCTCTTAATCTTCCTAGAGGCATACCATCAGAAAAGCTTCCTTGACCAATTGGATAGATCAAGAAAAGAGCAGTAGCAGCTGCAACAGGAATGGATTTTTGCATTAGAAATAGACTGATCTTCAACTAAAGGAAAGGAGTCTCGTTGACAAAGGAGTAGCTTCCTAGGATGTTAAAGCGATAGACATTCAATCAATGCTTTCGGGAAGCCTCTTCCTAGTTACCTTTCAAACACCGGATAACGCGCATCATAGGCCTAAGAAAGAAAGAAAGCAAAGTCTTCTCCTTCATCCCTTGGGTACGAAAGATAGCTATTCTTCGCATCTCGAATAAAAATCTCTGGTCACATAGCCTAGGGGCTACCGCAGGAAGTCAGCTTCGCCTGTGACCTTAAGGAATAAAAAATGTTACCCGGAATTCGTAGCAAGGACTTGACTTTGCCTGCTATTCTTTCCTAAATCCGTTTCACCGTTAACTAGCTAACTCGATGGGACGTCAACAGCGGGAATGCCAAATGCAAGACCTGGACCTGGTTCACGCAGTCAAGCACCTCTTTCTCTTCGGGAGCTTTCGTAACGGCTATAAAGAATGGATCTTTCTCCTCGTGAAGGCTATTGGGATCGATCCCTTCAACCCGCATGGAAGGTCGCAAGAGAAAAGAAAAACTATTCTTGTTAGCAGCTTTTTCAACCTCCCCGAGGTAAGGAAGTCAAGCAACCAATAGCCTTTTTACCTACTATGCCTTTCACCGGGTGAGCAAAAAGCGGTTACCTTTTGCCCGGTCTTCCTTATTATTGATAACGCACAGGGAAAGCATCATCCCTAGAAGACTGTCGCTAAACAAAAGCAATTCTTTTTCACATTCAACCATGAAACAGAGTGCGACTTGAGTGAGCAATCAAAGCTACCCCCTCTTCCACTGCTGACTACGAACAGTTGACAGCTAATGATTCTGCCCTACTTGACTTTCAAAAAAAACTTATTTTAGAACTGAAAATACAACTCATTCTATCACTATTACGAATAATAGTTGAAAGAAGTCATGCTCTACCTATTCTACCAAGAAGAGATGCCAAATCGTCTTCCCCTTATCTTATTTATTAACCTTCCCTTGCTTCGCTTCGCACCGACTAATCTCTGGCTATTGCTTCAACTCGATAGCCTATTTATTCTATTGGTAGGCCGGGCCTAGGGTTTCAAATCCTAAGGCCTATGGTTCACAGCCCGACTGCTAATTCTGCTAATGAAAGTCTTCCTGGACTATGGCTGCTTAATTAAGCGAAAACATCGCCATAGGATCAGAAGGCCTACAGGTGATTCAAGTTCAAATCCGTCTCCTCCTCGCTACCTAAGACCGGTATTCTCTTACGAAACAGAAGGAGCTTCTTCTCGGCATCCAGATGTGAAAGCAGAAACTAGCGCTTATCTAACAGGAAAAGGACTGACCACTACTACGCGTAATCATTCTCAGATCGAGAAGGTAAAGAAAAGCGCATTCGCCACGCGAAAGCTTTAGTTTTGTTCACAGCTAAGAGTCTAGTAGTGATATGTCCTAATTTTTCTTTATTAATTATGACCCGGGGATCACTCGCTGCCCTAACCCCGTCAGTGCCTTCAGTCCCTTTAGAGCTAACTCCACCCGAATGGAAAAGTCAAAAAGAGCGGAGCCGTGAAAAGAGCAGCGGAGATTCCTCAAAGACTAGCAAGGCTTACTCTAACAGCGGGAAGAGCAGATAAGAGAACAGCTCCATGTGACTAGACGAATTCCGTAGCTACGTATTTTGTAACAAGGTATGCAATAGCAGCTTCTTCTGTAAGAGCAAAAAAAGCACTGACCTCAATTCCGTCTCAATCTCCTACCGGGTCTACGCCCTCTTTGTTTTAGCATCGGTGATTGAAAGATAGTAGGAGCGCATTCTCTCCATCTCAGAAGGAAAGTCGAATCCCTTTGATTCCCAGAGAGAAAAAAATGGTTTCAAATAAAGGCTTGGCACCTAGTTATCTTTATTTAAGTCGGCCTTACTCGGGCTAAGTTCAAGCAAATATCAGTCCTTTAAGCTAAAAGCTTAAGTGATCAACTAGAAGAGACCACCTTCCCCAATGAAACTTCTTTCCCCGGAGCAGCAACTGAAAGAGAAAAGACCGGGTATGCCTGAAAACCTGAAACGGATTCGTGAACAACAGATAAGAGATATACCCCAGATACCATTTGAACCAGAGCTGAAACCATTGAATTACCCGAGAGTGATTTCACTCCAGAAGACCTCGAGTCACTGGCTGCCTTTAGAGCTGGGATAAGTAGGGTAGCAGCTAAGATTAACTAAAAGGACTCTTCTCAACCCTCAACCTAGTCTCAGGTCAAGAGATAAGAGCGATGGCATACCTTGAGTCACTCGCTTCCATTGGGCGAACTCTCATCTGTTCTCTTTCCTTCTTTATTAAAGGGGGAACAAGGATTTACAGTATTTCTTTGCAAAGAAATAGGCGTGATTGTAGTTCTTGTAGGCCAATCGAATGCTTATCCTAGATATAGAGTCCACTGAGCCGAAATTGACTTTTTTAAGTAAAGTCCTTTCGTTCTTTCTCCTGATTCCTGTGGGTAAGAAAGAATTGGCTAAAATTCACATAGAACCGATGTGGACAAGTCCAATTGTAGATCATGCTTTGACTTCAACCCGATTCCTCGACTCCTAGAAAGTGTGCCGTGCCGTACCCGTAACTCTTATTATTATTTCATAACCTCGTGCTTTACCTCTTATTTTCTTCTGGTTAGCTAGCCCGCCTATCAGCTATGCTTCGGAATCACACCCAGATACATCCTGATAATCAGCCCACTTCACAGTGGATATATGAAAGAAATAAACTTCTGCGGAGCCAAGAAATGAAGGTACGATAGTACCGGACAACGAAGATCCCAGAAGAGAGCAATGGGTGAATGATATCTCTCTTGAAGATCGAAAACGATATCGAGAAAAATGGCTACGAGCATGGTATGAAGGATACACAAGAGAGCCTTTTCTTGACTGAGTATATCGTTTCATCGACAGCCAGGAGACCTCAGCCGCAGCACGACAACAGTCAGAATGGATAGTCACTGAAGGAAGGATAACTGACTATCCAACCTTCCTCCCGTTCACGACGCAGCCATACAGAGAAGTCACTGCTGTCCCTGTAGTCAGATCTACCGGGAACTCCGACAAAGAACCGGTCATCCAAAATCCAGAATGGACCTGTTCAGCACCTGAGGCAGTAGATTCCAGGCTGCACCTCCAAAGATCGTCTTCAAAGGCAAATCTGTAGAAGACCAGCCAGAGGAGTCAGAAAAGACTGACTCAGAAGATCAATTGACGATTCTGATGGATAAGCTCGAAAAACTTTGTATAGGCGCCACTCATACTGAAAAACAGAAGAAGTATCTTCCACAAAAGGTGTTCGAGAACCAGAAGCCTGTGGCAGACTTCGCTGATAAACCTCTTCACGATTGCAGAGCCCTTTTCTTAGTCACCTTTCGGAGTGGTTCTGCCTCTATTTGTTAAAGTCCATAGCAAAAATGATAAAGGCATGACCGCGAGAGAAAACAAATGCAAATGAATTCGGGTGGAGGGTGGGAAGAAGCAATAAAGCACAGTGCACCGAGATGAATGAATTTTTCTTAAAAGAATGAAGCTTGGAACGAATGAACTAATAAGGATGGTGGGTGGGTTCCTGGTAGAAGAAAAGAGGAAACAGTCATTGAAGAAAAAAGCCAATTGAATTTCCATGAAAGGAAGGGCAAAGAAGGATTTGGTTACTATTTGGGTAGGGATGTGGGCATAAAGGTACGTTTGAACGACTAAGGTTTATGGGTGGAGTCCGTCCCATCTCTGAAGACGAGGAAAAGGTATCGAGATTTAGCGTAGAATGAAAGCGCGGGATACAACGGTAGGGCAGTACCCAAGCATCAGGAGATGTGAGAGACCTCGCTTGAAGAAGCTTATTGTGTGTGAAAATCAAGTCGGGGAATCGTTGAATTGACTCCGCAGCTGAGCAAACGCTCGAAACATAGCTTAGGGAATGCCTTGAGCGAGCCGAGTGCCTATCCCCTGAGTACGATGCCCTAGATCCAGCGCCAACCGATCTATAAGCTTTGGCCGGGCCAACCATTGATCTATTCGACCGCGTTCCCGCTTTTTTTCCTTAAGTTAAGAGATGCCGGCTTCTGGTGTGGTGGTTGGAACCTTGTGAAGGACCAAGCAACAGAACGTTATGGGGTAGTTCCAAAGGAAATGACTGATGATGTAGCCAAGGTTAATAAGGAATATGAGATGCTAGTCTTGTCTTACGATTCTTCGTAATCCCCTTTCTACCGATTCCGATATAGCCAAAGGAGGGCTGTGGGTGTGGAAGGGGCCTATCCGCCTCGTCTCTCACGTCGCGTAATCGAGGTGGCTAAGGGTTTAAAGGACCTCCTACGTTAGGAAAAGGAAAAAAACTCCGAAGCTTTGGTAGCGTTGGAAGCTTTGGGTACTGGACCTCCTCTTTGCTATTGAAGCTATCGATCTGATCTTAGCCTACTCCTCGGGCTGTTCGGTACTTTATATGCTTGCCGCGGATAAAGACTACTTTCCTATTCGCTTGCCTGCGCGCCTCTATTCATGCGGGACCTCCATGGAAGTGCCGCCGCCTCATGTGGCTTACTGGCTGATGTGGCTTACCGGCTTGCCTCGAGAATGGACTAGTTGAAGTGACGCTTCGCTAGCATCGGGATTGACGAGCTTGCCTGGCATTCAGGTATTTAATCCAGTCTTGCCTTATTAGCATTGACTCTTGCGAAGAAAGAACCTCAGGAACGGAATCCACTTACTTTCCTCACTTCAAAAAATGGACAGACTCACCAACCTGTCCAAAGGCCGATCGCTTCGCTTGTCCCATACCGGAAGTTTTTACCTACCCAACTGAGGCTTTCCTGGGACTTTCCGGGCGGTTCTAAAGGTGCTCCTCACTGGTCTTTCTCCTCCGCAGGTTAAGCCTACTCCTCAATAAACATCTTATCTCATCCACTGAGGATCCTACTCCTCGTCTTCCTCCATGAGGCGGCGGCAGGAGCAAAGACAATCAGAGCTTCCCCCCCGAGGGGTAATCCATGCCCTTCCTCCAAGACCGCTCCGCTTATTCTGCTCTCTTATAGTTGTTCATTTCTGATTCACTTCTTCCTACCTCTGGGCACTTCACTGGGTCTCATCACTTGATTCCTGTGGGTGAGAGAATAGTTCCTATGCCAACCCTAAGAGGCTTAGACCGCTACCTCCCTTCGACTATCATTATTCCCCCGGCTCCGGGAATGAATTAAGAAATTGAATCCTTTCAGTTAGCATTATAATATGCTTAACACATTGAGTTCGATGTATATAACGATGTGCTCTAAGGGAGAAAATGCATTCTCTATTCCCATCCCGAATCTACTTATCGATACGCGTACAATCCAGTTCTTTCTGTAGGAGAGCAGTAGTCACATCCTGTCTTCTATCTTTTCCTTCTTCAGTCTTTGATCTAGTGGCATTCTCTCCTAGATCAAAGAGTTTCATTGATGCCAAAAAGCGGGCTTTCCTCAAACGATTGGAACTAAAGTATCCTCGCCGAAGGAAAAGAAGAGTAAGCCCAAAATCCCGAAAAAAATGGCACATCTACAATGGAACTTATTAAAGCCAGAACCCTAGATGCATCGACTGGGATTCACGCAGAGAGGAGACTGTGGGACTTTCTCAAAGGGCTTCCTATTCCTCCATTCCAAGCAGGTTTTCTTTTCGCATAAAATGAATGAAAAAATGGGGATGAGAAAGAGGAAGAGAGGCTGAAGAGCTCTCACACCGAGCCAATCCGTCATAATAAAACGGAGATGGGTCTAGCGGGTGCCCAGAAGGCTTACCAGAGGGAGATGAGCAACTTGGGTAGGTTTCAGTATCTCAACTCACAGGATCGAGAAAGGTTTCTTTAACGAGTCGAACGGCCGCTTTTCCTCTCCTTTCGTATACTTCACTTGCTTCTTAACTTGCTACTACGACTTTGCTCGCTCGCGATTAAAAACCTGTATAGCCATTGCTTTCGAATTGAATCTCTTTTGGCGTTTGGGAAGATGAGGTTGAGAGGAATGAGGAACATTTAAAAAAGAATTTTGAGTGTGAATTTTCACTAGTGCTGTGCTTACTCCTTAGTGGTAGAGTTTGCCAGAAAAGCAAAGCTTAGAGTTCTAGCCTAAAAATGGGATTGCTCTATAATCAGCTCCTTAACTTAAGTTAAGAATAGAGACTTCTTGGTGAAAATGTCCTTAGAAAAGCAAAGGCTAAAGCCCATACCATACTTCAATGTGTGAATTCTAACTGTCTTCTCCTTAATCAAAATAGACTTGGCACTCTCATTCTGTTCTTCATTTCAGCGGAATGAGAACCAAATCCTCAGCTTTTTCACCAACCTCGTAAAGAAGAGAGTGAAAGAGTTTTCAATGCTACAGCCAACTCAGAAAAAGATGCAAATAGTCAAGAAAAGAATGCCGCTACTATTGCTCGAGAGACCTCGGCTAGCAAAGAAATATCGCCGAAAGATGAGAGAAAAAGGAATGAACTCACTGAAGGAAAGAAAGAATAAACCATATGATATATATAGAAAAATGCTTTTCCGAAAGGCGAGACCCTCAACCAACCTTACAAAGCGACCTCCTCCATCACAAGTGGAAATGGCACACCACATTAATGACAGGATATAAAAAGTGTCCAATCGAAAAGGGGCTAGCAATGGCAACCTATCGACCAATAGCGACTAAATTGAATCCTTCGATTTGTCACGTCGACTGCTTGATTCCAACTTCTCAATAGACTGTCTCCTTTCTCAAGAAAGCATAGCCATCTCTCCTTCTTCCCCTCTCCCCCCAAACCTTGTTCCGAGCAACTCCGCTCAATCAACATGGAAATTCTATTTCTATATATAAAGAAGGCTATCCGATGGTTTAGTATAAAGCCAACTGACCGGAATAAGAACATCTACCAGCTTGGACCGAAGACAATTTCTAGTGCCATTCTTCTAGCAACTAGCCAAACTTAACATAAGTATGTTTTGAATTTGGCTTGAATTTAGGCTTAGATCCCTTAGTCGGGGGATATAAATTCCACCACTTTCTTGGAAGTAGTGATCTTGTGGCGACTGGTTAAATGAAGAGATTAAGTAAGTGTTCATTGTTCTATTTGCGTATAATGTTCGGCTTAGCTGAATAAGTCGAGATTGGATTGGTCTATATAGAAAAAATATCTAAAGTGACTAGCTCGTGCAATCAAAAAAGAAAAGTCCTTCGCCTTAGTAAGCTAGCTTTCTAAGCCCGGGTAGGACGTGGATCGATCATGACGAAAATGGACTTCTCCGTAATGTAATGGAATAGAAGAGTCACAGTCCCTTCTCGACCAGACGAAGGAGATATGAATTCCATTCAGGCTTGGCTTGACCCTACTGGAGGCGCAAAGTTCATCATTCAGTGTGGTGGGGTTCCTTTCCTTTACAGTCGAGCTCCCGTTGGTCGCCTCGCCTGGCAGATTTGGATGACTTGGATGCTGGGGAGATCTGGATAGAGTCTCGCTCATAGATAGAGGAAGAGTACGCGCGCTACGGCTTAGGCAGTTGATCGGATCAGATAGCCCTTCGGGCAACCAACCGCACATCAAATTCCGATCAAGAACTTGGAGGGATGGCTGAGTGGCTTAAGGCATTGGTTTGCTAAATCGACATACAATCTTCTTGTATCATGGGTTCGAATCCCATTTCCTCCGGCAGAACGGGCGGGCGTGAGAGAAAGAACCTCTTGGTGGAGTCCCCCGAATAGCACTACTTAGTGACTAGGAACGGAGAGCCTGTTGCGCGTTTTTTTTGTTTGACCGGCCTATCTTCTTTCTATAAGCAAGCTCCCTCCGGCCGTCCAGTCCCTGGACGGCTCTCGGTTCTTGAGCATGTTGGGAGATTAGGCGGCAGTTGAAAGAGCTGCTCGAAAGCTTGACGAACAAGCGAAAAAAGCCCTATATCTAACTATTTTTTTATAGTTTAGTGTTTTTCTATTTTTATTTTAGTGTATTTTTTTAGTAAAGGACTTTTCCCTTACTAGTAAAGTGGTAAGGTAGGGCGCTATTCGATGAAGAAAAGAGACTTTAGGAAAGTGGTTCAGGTAGCTCAGCTGGTTAGAGCAAAGGACTGAAAATCCTTGTGTCAGTGGTTCGAATCCACTTCTAAGCGGGTGAAGGGTCCAAAGGACACGTAGCCGGGAGCGAGCCGGATTTTGAAATTCAAGTGAAAGAGGAAGCCAAAAAAAAAATATGAGCGCTCCTGCACTATACGGCTTTTTGGCGTCGCCATATCTTGCTGGAGGCAGATTTTCTAAAAAAAGCGGTTGATTACTCGGATTGGTTCTCGCGTCCCTGTGCCTAAATGGGCGGGTTCGGTTCAAGTGTTCATCGATCGGGTGGATCTATATGCTCCGGGGGGGGTGATACGAGGTGTAGCGCAGTCTGGTCAGCGCATCTGTTTTGGGTACAGAGGGCCATAGGTTCGAATCCTGTCACCTTGATGTGAAGGGCTGAAGTGAAGTGCACAGCCCGGCACAGCCTCTTTAGGCTGGCGAAAAAAAGGCACATTTGTTTTGTAAACAAGCATGAAATTCTTTCTTTCTACAATTCTTCGTTTACTCGCGAGGGGTCTCGGTGCTTTTGCAGCTATTTCCTTTGGGCCTTATCTAGGATCAAAAGGAATCGCTATAATGACTAGTGGTATCAATCTCGTCCTTTTTGCAATACTTATTTTCGGCCTCATCTTTCTGTTTCGTTTGAACAAGAAGTCCGGCTTTCTACGTGTCTTTTTCTATATCTCCATATTCTTTTTCATATCTTTATATGGCTATTATCTACGAATCTACTTCATGTCTCGCTTAGGTCTTTCTTTACATAGTTTTCTACCTTTTCTAATTTTGAGTGTCTCGGAGGGGGTCATTTCCTATTCTGGCGCTTGGGAGGTCCAACCCAATAGGATGTTTCCCGCGGAAACGGAGTCAGGAGCTTCCGGCGCTGAAAAAGCCCAATCTGGTGTCGATAAAGCTTCCGGCTCCGGAGAGAAAGAAGCTTCTTACGAACTGGCCAAGGGGAAGCGCCCATTAGAGGTTAACGAAATTAACCAAGATAGGATCTCTATCCTAGGGACGCTCTTGGCTCGGCAGTAAAGGGACTACTCTCACAAGCTTGATCACACCAGAATAGAAGTCCCTTAGTCAAGTGGGTATGGGATTTTAGGCAAAAGGCTGTACCAAGTTCTATTTCCCACTCTTGAAAGCAAGCCTGTGAGCGATCCAAGAAAGCCTATATCAATCAAGACTTCTCGCTAAAGCAACTTCATAGACAGATTCAAGAGCTACCCATTTGACTGGGAGTTCGTTAGAATCGTCGCTGCATTGTCGACTGATCACTCTAGCGGGAGAATAGTTCAGTGGAAAGACTCTCGGACTACGACCAGTGGCTCTCCTGTTCAAGTAGAGGTCAGAGATATTTCAGGTAAATAGGCGCAAGTAGCGACCTCTCTTAAGCAGCTCAATCATCGGCTCAGTCAAGGATCAAAGAACGAGGAGTTGGAGAGAGCAGCCTCTCATTGAATGGATTCTTGATCAACCTCTGCCACCTATATTACATCAACCAAACAAAGACGAAAGAGGAAGGAGCCAATCTCTGAAGAGAAAAAATTCTCAAATTAGTGCGCAAAACGACTACTACTTTGAAGAAAGGTTTTTCCAGAACAGGGGTCTTCAACTAAGAGAACAGCGGGGAACCTCTATGTCTGGCCAACGAGAAAGCCTTTCTTTGTTTCCAGGCGCTATCAGCCTTGAGTAGCTAGGTTCAGCAGCGTTCCCGATTCCGAGTTGAATAGGTGAAAGGGGGACATTCGATTGACACGAGCTCTTCTAGACGCAATGGATTCGGTATAGCATTCTCTTTCATAAAAAACTGGGATTCCCTACGTCTTGGTCACGGGGAAAAAGCTATACTTTCATTGATAGCATGAAAGGGTTGGGTGATCCTTGATTATATATCACATTCTTCCCCTTAACCGATATGACATCAATGAACTCACAGGACGAGGAAACCTTTTATCTTCGGAGAATCAGGGGCTAAGCGCTTAGTTGACAAACTCAGGGTCAGTGACTCCGAGCTCAGTTGCGAGGTACGGGTCTTGCCAATATCGATCATCGGGTATTCACCTGACCTTCATCAAGCTGTCAGCTAGGAATTGCGTATAGTAAGATGGGCGGGCTTAGAAGGCTTCTCAAAATCCCACGAAGCACCCGGAATCAATCAAACGAGCCACAGACGCCAAACCAAAGGCTCTTTCAAAAGCAAAACGGACTAAAGAATAAGAGCCTATGGCAAGGGCATGAGTTACGGGCAAGGAAGATTATCTATCTCTAGATAGCTATCCAACTTCCTCCAGAAATTATACGTTAGATCCGGCTCTATGGTGCTTCTCAACGAGTCCATCCGAACTACTTCTGATAGAGGATGAAATAAGGAGATTCTCTTCACCTCGGTTCAGAGGACCAAAGATAAGGGATCTAAGGGTCCCCAAACCAATTATCAAACCAGAGGGATATGGAACTACCACTACCTATGTTCCATTGTACACTGCTAGCATAGAGTCCCCTGCCCATGCTTTTCCATATGTGAGAACCATTTCTAAAAGAGGTTGCAACCCCATTCCTATTCAGGTATTTAGCTTTAATGACTCTAGAGAAGAGTTTCTCACTACACTATTTTCAGCAACAGACCAGTTGAGCTTAGCTAAAGAGACCAAGTTGTTCAGTTTTACGAATACCCAATCTTTGGGAACCTCTTCCCACTTAATAGGATGCAGACCTTTTCTATCAGAGCCATGACCCCAAAGGAAATACCCTAGAGATGCGATCAATGTTTCTACAGATAGATTTAGAGCTTAAACCACTGAAATGACACGTTCCGATTCAGTCTGTTAGAGCGGTCAAGCGGGAGGAGATATATATTGTTACTAGACGGGCTAGACAGACTGGCAGGAAAGATGGAGTTATCTATTTAACTGAACTGCATCTCGTGCTATGAATGCTAACCCAATCAAGCAATCCCAGCAAGGTTGTAGAGGGAAAGGAAGTTATTATAGCTAGAAGGGAAAGAAACTGCCTGAAAGGCATAGGCTGGCTGCAGAGCTTAATCCCAGATATAAACGCTACGATTCACTCTTACGTGGAAGAGTATAAAGCAGATAGTCCTATTCCCTATTCCTATCCATAAATAAAAAAGAAAAGACTTCCCTGCGGGAAAAGACAATCGAATCAGATCGATAGCAGATCGAGGAATAGAAGGGAGGGTAGCGAAATCATTGATCTCTCATAACATAAGGGCTGTGCAGAGTTTGCTAAGCGCTTTAAAGTGCATGGTTTGACAGTTGATCTTTCTCCTGTCTCTCCACGCGTTTTGCTTGGTTTCTCTCACCCTCTCGCTCTGGGTGCTCTAATGGTTCAGTCACCTTCATTAAGGTTGACTACCTTAGCTCGCATCATGGGCTTGTCTCGTCGATCGGTTGACCGTTTCTATCATAAACGTGCAAAGAGGGCAGAACGACTCTTTGCTGTTTATCATATGATCCGGTTACCTTTTGATCTGTGGCTTGGGAGGGGAGCTCCTTTGTCCCCTTACGTGGTTGGTGTACTTATAGATATCCTTCGTGATCATTCTAGGCCTAAAGACCTAGTGGTACCGGATGATAAGTTTTATGAGTCTGATGACCATAAGACTTTGCTTGAGTATACTGTACTCCGTAGGTGGATGCAGCAATGGCTGTCATGGCAACTTTGGTATTGCAAGGTGGCCCTTATTCGGCGACTACGTATTATCTTCTGTACAACAACCTTAAGTTTGTCCTTGGTCCTTTCTTCTCTATCAAGAGATTGGTCTTACATGGCGAGTGGTATCGTATATAAAGAACTGCTGCATTTATAATTCAACTCGGAATTGCGTAAGAGAATAAAACTGCTAGCAGAGGGTGAGGTGCTTCTTATCTTATAATAAGTCCAGTATGCCAGAACCAGTAATATATGGCAAGCAAGAGTGTTTTTTTCAAGCTTTTGATAGCCGATAGACTGTCCACAGAGTGTACCGGAAGTTGGAGATAGACGAACTATAGTCTATTATACCCGTGTTAGGAATAAGAGGCTTTTGAAGTAGCCGCGAGGTTACGAAGTAGTGAACAACATCTTGGTTAGGTGTGGCTAACTGACGACAAAAGGATGACGGCCTTCTATTGGAAACGAAAGACCTACCTCGCAAAGACTACTCAGAGGAGGTTTCGCGCTCAGTCTCTCTCGAGACTCCTAATCAAAGTCATTGATAGGAATATTCAAGATATCCCAAAAGATGAAGAAGTATACTCCGGTGATAGCTGACACCCCGAAAATCGTTTCCCTTACAGCTCTCATTCCTCACTTGACTCTAGTTATCTAATAACGTATTATCGGACAATCCGTTGTAACTATGAAGTTAGTAGAGCTTACGTTCTAAGAAGAAAATGGTACTTCGCTTTGCACCTTGCCGGATCGAGAGATTTTCTTTCCTTTTTCGGCCTTTGCAGCTTTTGGCATTTTCAATGTCTTTGCTTCGGGCATGAAGAACTGGATGGAAGGCAAGTTTTAGAGCACTTTGGTTGTCACATCGAAAGATGGATAGCCCTACTCCTATAATGGTTAGCCACTCAGTCCACGTAGATGCACAGAATACGGTGTTTCGGCGTTGATAGAATCCGCTGTTAGCGTTTAGCTTGGCACCAGGAAGAAGGATTCATCCCACAAGGTCTCGTTCCTGCCTGCAATCCTTCCTGGCTGGTAAAACTGTTGGACGAGCAGGACTGGTCTTTGTCTTTCATGCGGGCTCTCTTTCACTGGGAAAGCGACCTACGGAAGTCTTCTCACTTGGAATACAGCTCACCATCATTTTAAGAAAAAAGACAGGTTAATTAAAATCAAGTACGAAGAAGGCTATTCAGTGAGTTTACACGGATGCAAGCAAATAACTGATAGTTGTCTGTGCCCAAGGTCAGATTATCGACATCGGTATTGTCAAAATCGGGTAGCAAGAAGATGCATTGGCTGATAACATATCCATCGCGCTTTCCAGGTCCGTCCGGACTAGACCATAGCAAGCTTATCCACCACTAGCAGCACCGGTTACATTTTCTCCAGTCGAACTAGAAGCTGCACTTGTTATAGCAAAAGACAAAGATGGGGTTGTGCTTCACTGTTTTTTCCAAAAAGAGCACGGTGGAACGAGCTGCATCAGTAGCGCCCGGTTTTCCACTTGATGTAAAGCCCCAACCGTGGGTATAGTGAATTGGGTAACAACATTCGAGATTAGCTAAAGGCGAAAGGCCTCTCCTATATCTGCGGGAGCTACGCATGCATCCTCACTCATCCTCCTTAGCGGCGGACAGAAGGCGTTCCACTCTCCTTCGGACTCTTGCCAGAAAGGGTCTTTTTCTCGCCATGAATTGATCTTCCGTCTTGAGCACCTTCGCACGACCAATCGCTGAACCAGCAATAGTCAATAAGCTGACTCCTCCGAATCATCCGGCTCCTCAGAACTACTTCATACGGGAGGAGGGCCACTCCTATATTAATACGGCTGAACCCCACCGGCCTCTGGAGGCACCTTTTTCAAATCGTTATAGATATAAAGTACGTATATGATAGCTGTTTCCTTTCTCTTGAATCCGTACCGGCAGGTTATTACAACCATAGAAGCTCAGCTCAAAACAGCCCAGCTTACCAATCGTTTTCAAATCAAGACATACGCGCCCGATCTGCTGGTTTAAACATGCCAAGTGCGCCCGACCCAGGCCCCGGCTTCTTTGATAGTTACGCCGTATTCTACGGATCGAGCAAAGGCGCTCAGGTGCGCAACAAGTCTTATATTTCTTCCGTTGTGAAGAGGAAGGATTGAAGCTTTCCTTCTATAGACGGCCTCGCGCATGAAAAACGTGTGCCTTATAGAGTAGGGCTAGGCCACAAATACCTTGCCAAACCATAGCATAGACAAGGGTTTCGCCTAAGGCGAGGCGACCCGCATCAATATGAAAGGAAAGACCGGACTCCATTAACGGAAGCGGAGCGTTCTGCTGACGTATTCAGTCATAAGCTCGGAACATTCGACCATATTGAATTTTGAAGTTGGTCTTTCCGATCAGGACGAAAGACGAAAGCCAGTGGTTGATCCACTCCTCCGCGGTGATAGATAAATCGACGCTAGCTAGCATAAACCATTGTATGTATTCTATTGAAGCAGTCATCCAATGAATTAATAAAGACTGCTCAAGATACATGACCGTGTCGTCATCATACTGTTGACTGAGATCTTCAGCCATGCGCTGCATAAAAGAAAGTCCCAGTAAGAACGAAACGAATCCTTTGACATTTGCCTAACCATTCCCATTGGATAGAGAGATACCAGGAAGATCTCTGGGAATCCCAGCTGGGTTGGCATAGGTATAATACCACCCGGCGAATAAGCCACAAGAAGATGACGGAACCAATGTCGATTGTAGTTAGGGTGAATGTGCTCAGGTAGAGAAGAAGAATCAACTAGATGAAAACATCCGACTTTGCGGTGGAAGTGGCACTAGCCTCTATTATTCTATTATAATCTAATCTATTGAATCTATTTTCTTCTTTGAATCAACTCCTGGAATCAATAGGAAGTCAGCACGCGGGCGACGCTCTTTGATTGAAGGCTTTTCTCTGTTTTAGTTTGAGCCTCAACGTTACAACTAATAACTAGAAGAGGAATCCGGTTCAGATTTCACTTCAACTCCAACTGAAAGGCGATTTGCAGACATCGACTGTAGAGGGAGCAGGAAATCATATACGCCCGGATTTTCCGGTTCTTGAAAACTGAACTTCTTATTGTGATGATGTTTTGGTCTTTGTTCGTTTACCTCCTAAAAAGGAGAGGTGAGAGGCCGATTTACACCAGCTGTTGACCTCAGACTTTAAACTCCTACTAGGGCTGCTCTCGTGGTGCCTGAAGGTCTACGACTCGTATTCCATCCTAATATGATTGGTGGTTCAAGAAGATGCTCGGATCCCGGCCCTCTTTCGTTGGCAGGCTCCCCTTCTTTTATAGTAGGTAGTCTTCCCCCGGCATCAACTGGCCTTCAATAGGCGGGTGCTGTTCCGGTTAATCGTATTCTACTTTGGCCGGCTTCCTTCTCTGTCGGAGTGGCCAGAACCCACTCAATCTCCTTCCCCTGCCGCGAACTGACCCAAACCTGCCTTCACAAGTAAACTACTTCTCTTCCTTTCCTGAAGCCGGCTATTCTCTTTACCCGAGCTTGCTTACCCGCTTTGAAGCTTGCGAAGTTAAGTTACCAGACCCAGCTTTCAGTGAAGTTCCAAGCCTTAGGGCAAGAGGAGTGAAGTGAGAAGGATGGGCTAGCTCTGCAGTTGTTGTGCCTGCCCCCTTACCTGTGGATGACGGCTACAAAGTAATTGCCTCAGAGAGGTCTGTGAGCCGTTCGCGCTGACTATTTACTTACCGCTCGGTTCATCCTATAGCAGATGGCAATAAGTTAGCTGTACCAGTATCAGCCGACGAAAGAGCATCTCCCGTCCTTCAGTCTGAGACTGCCTTTGAAGAAGAATCAGATTCAATGAAGAGGAATACCCGGTAACTATCAGGGAGGAGTGAATACCTGGCAAAAGGCGACCCAGCCGAATCTGTTGACTTTGCTTCAACCGGTGCTGGCCTAGTTGGAACTGCCTCTCCTTTGAATAGTAAGGCAACCCCGGTAATCCCCTATAATCTAACCCGCGCTCTCAGCTCTCATTACTGAATCCCCATCAGACGGTCAATCTGGAGTGAATGAATACCTGGGTTAGGGTTCAAAGTAAGTAGGCGCAGGAAAAGTATTGGCATTCAGTTAGTTAGCACTACCTCAATCTTTTGATTCAGTCGGAAATTGCCGGTTGGCTTGTTACATCCGGGTCGGTAATCTCACTGTGTCTGGTACAGAAGCAGCTGGATCAATGGCCGTTTGCATTCCCTTCCGACTTTCTTTCTACGACTTCGGCTTTCGCGTATTCAATCTCTTTTGTCAGAGATTACCGGGTTTTTGATTAAAGAATCCCAGGAATAGCGGGACAGAGCCTTAGATCCCCATCATCTTACAGTAGATCTTTGTCCAATACAATAGAAGTCAACCACATTGAATCGTAAACATACCGCTATGCACCTCTTTTAATATAATATGTAGGGTATGACTACGAAAAGAGGAAGAAGTCGAGCTAGAAGAAAAATTCCCGCTGCTGGCAATAAGCTAATAGATGCCGAGAATCGTCACTCTAATTATGAACTCTAGGCTTTCTTGCCCATAGTCTACCGCTTCGCTCCTTACTACAGGAAGAAGATTACTATCAACATCAGTGTACCAGCGGAAAAGAAGATAGCTACTTACATCCTTGCATATGTCATTTCATAATAAGTTAAGTAGCTATCCCCGATCCAGAAAGTGGTACTATAAAAGCGACTAAATAGTAACTCCGAGCCAAACGGTACGACTATTTCCAAGGTAGAAAGCGAGAGTCGAGTTCCAGGCCCAAGGGGGAAAGAACGAAAGAATGTCAAAACGAGATCCACTCAGCAGGATGCGAAGAAGACTAAACAAAAGCAAAACTACAGCGGAAAGGACAAGAGCAGGCCCACAAGCAAAAAATGATGCCAGGGGGAGACAGATGCCAAACCAACAGAGTGACAAAAGACAACGAATGCTTGCTTGCGAGTTGACAGGTGAGGAAGACAGCCAACCAATATACCTCTTTTTTTTATTGTTTACTAAAAGCAATAGACGAGTTCCATATAGACTAGACCCACTAATGGAGCAAGTAAGACTGACTGTTTCCAGGTGCGCTTATTCAATTGACTCGTTCTTGTACGGTTCCTGCTTGTGCTTATTTACCGTACTATGAGTAAGCTTTCTCCTATTTATTGATTGCATACTGTCTTGCTGCTCGCATACCACCGTACTAAAAGTGTACCGATTTCCGCCTATTTGCCTCTCTCGATTGCAAGAGGAAGACCCATCATGTGAAGTGCCCAAACATGGATATGCCCAGCTACACCTTTCTTTTCCACCTTTAGCCCTTCTTCATGGCCTGAACCCATCTTTCTTTCTTCCAAGTGCTTTCGCATTTGCCAGCTTATTCGGGTAAGCTAGATCTCCTTACTTTAGAGAGTAATATGCATCGAATGCGACGCTCCTAGGAGGTGTTCGGGAGGAACTGATCCCACATTAGTAAGGGAAGGGAAAGGGAAGGCAGGCATCATCATAGATCGGAGAAAGTTTATCCAGTGCTACCTTTATGCCCTTTATTAACAAATGGTCTCTCCCTTTTCTGAATCCCCAGTGCTTCGTTTGTCAATCCCTTTCTTGCCCCATAACAGGGTAGAGTGCGGCCAATTAGCCCTTGTTTCCTTTCCGCGGGGTGCATTCCCTTATGGACGATCGATTGTATTCTCTTAGCGCGCTGTACATTATGTCTAGAATAGTAGGGCATTGTGCATTATATCAATCAACCATCCATAGAGCTTACTCTCTCTTCCAACTATCTCAACATGGAGCATACTTGGTTAGTAATAATGCGCGTATCCTTTGAGAGAAGCAACTCCCGCATGGCTAGCTTGCCCGATAGATAACTCAGAAGGACGAAGGGTATGCTTCTTTAGTTGGCTATTACCCCTTCTCCCTGTAAGGCATTCCCTTCCAGTAATTCCCATCTTAATAGAATCCTAAGAGGGAAAGAGGGACATTCAAGATTAGATGAAAGGTCCAAGGGGAAATATCATCTCATAGCTATTGAGGAATCTTTTTTCATCCCATGTGCAGATCATACGTGGGTGGGTCAATCCATCAATCAGGGAGTAGCGAAGGGGGAAGTTAAGTAGTACAGATGTGCATACGCATGGAGTTGAAGGACGCAGGGAATAGAGCTATAGATAGGGATAGGGATCCTAGTGATAGAACGTCGGGATGAAATTCGTTTTGAGTTTGAGTGAACACCCGGTAGCCAATCGATCAGGACTAGGAGCTGCACCAAGACAGATTAGCTCGCCTTCGGGTGATTAAGAAGAAAAAGAAGATCCCAGAGTTATCTTTCTAGGTTTAGGAGATTGATTTGACTTTAGTGAGAAAATCAGTCCTTGAGTACGCCTAGCTATACTCAAATGGATCTGGCTATGCTTTCTTTCTCTCTTTTTTTGGTTCAGGCATTCGCATATTGGCTTACGCCTTACCGACTACAAGCAGGGAACCGCTCCCACACTGCTACCTTAGTGTTCAAATGGATACTACACCTTTCTTCCCAATTCTCAGTGACACGAATTCTTTCTAATCCAGAGAACTGCTTGACGTAATCCGCTCGTACGACGACCGTCTGGAACGAAAAAAACTGACCGATGATGGAAAGCTTTCTTTTGCACGTGTACGGACGACTATAGAATTGCATTGCATATGTAACGGTTTCATCCGCGACAACTAAAAAAAGAGTATAGAATAGATGGTGACGTGGGTGGAAAAAGAAAGATAGTAAAAAATGTTCCCTACCTAACCGTATACTAAGAACTATAGGGTAGCGGACTAATGTAAACTTCTTGAGGCAAGTACGAGAAGGCAAGCTTGCTGGGTAGCTGGCTTTCGAGCGAAGAGACCAGAAGAGACTGATTAAGCAGAGAAGATTGGTAACCTCTTTCCTCTTGTACCGGTCTTCAAGTCCCTACTACTAGTGGACCAGAGAGCCGCGCTACGCACCTTATGTGCCAGTTCATCCTCGTATAATGACAAAGCCAGGAAAGAAGAGCTAACCGTTCAACTCCTACTCTTATTCCTAGTCCTCCCATTAAGAAAAGAGTACGAGAGGTAAAAAGCAAGGTCTTGCAAAGATAAATCCCCCTACACCTCTTCCTAACAAGAGAAGACTTTATGTTGCCTTTGCTTACTTGCTTTTCTGCCTTAGGGAAAGGATGGTTCTTTGCCGAATAGATGGATTCTATCCCTCTTTGATACCATGCTTTAGTAAGATGATTCACTCTTTCAAGTGAGTTCAGTTAGCCAGCCCTTCTTTATGGTCAGAAGAGATAGAGATAGCATCTAAAAGATGAAAGGCAAAAAGGTCCAAAACATCAAGTCGGGAATTGGGTCAAAAATCAATCTTCGATTCTCTGCTTTCAAGCCGGCCCCACGGATTCATTTAAAGTAATAGCGGGAGATGCCGTAGTCGCTGGCAGAAAACCTTCTTTAGCTTCCTTGTCCGTCTCCTAGGAAGATGGCAACTTTTATTGAATTCCTTCTGTCCCAGTTCCGGTTGCTAGCCATCCATATAGGTAAAGAAAGAGGTCTTTTCTAGATCTTCTCTAGGTATGGCTTTTCGAGGATGGAATCGGGCTTGTCATATGTGGTGGAATATGCATTGAGTTAAGAAAAAGAATAAGAGGGCCTATCCTTATTAATAGAAAAACCCCCCACTCTAACGATTTCCCTATCTCCCGTTGTAAGGAACTTACTAGGGCGGGTCTATCATAGATGGATTTCTTTTTTTTTCGCTATAGAATACGCCTTCTTCGCCTTGTGATATTGATAGTCTTATCCCAGGAAATCACAGCTTTCTTCCACTATAAAATCTTCTTTCTCTCCAGGCAAGGCAGGAGTCTTTGAAGTAAGTTTATTGGTAGGCGAGCTTTAGCCATTGATTGAGTCTTTCTTTCATAGGATCTTTTTTCTTTCCTTTCGAGTTCAGCATATCAAAAACCCATTGCTACTTTCATGGAGTAGGAGAAAGCTTACATGTAGTTCTCATCCTAAGCCCTTCAAATTGTAATTGCTAGGCCAATGGATATTAAGCGAAAATAGGTTACAGCCGAGCTTCCTTTCCTGAGGATTGCGTTTAAGTTCCCTTATCAGTCTGACCTCCTTACATTGTAGCGGGAGTATTGAAAGTATTTAAAATGAAGGAGCAAGCTAGAAAGCTAGTTACGTTTAAAGCTATCAGGATAAAGGGGGGAGGGGAGGCCAAGGTTAAGAGCTAATTCAAGCAAACCTTTTTCTTTAAAGCGCAGTCCCTTTCCTTTACAGCGATTTCCTTCCGCCTCTCCTAGTAATCACTCTCTTTTCCTGGTTCTTTAGAGCCAGGAGTTGTTCCCAGTGAAAGTCATCAGTCCCAGAGCTTATTCATGCAAGGAATCAGAATAGGCTGTGATCGTATCCCCTGCACATGAATCCAAGTGCAGCACAGAAGAAGCCGAGTACCGTGCCTTCTGTTGAGTAATTAATTTTTGCTTTGCTTATAGCTTTAGAAGAGTAGTAGCACAGTGAAGTCACAACGTCTTGCCCAAGTGAAAGAAGGACAGGGAACCCAACCCAAGTTTCAGAGGCGAGCAGCGAGTTAGCGAAAGAAGGGAAGCTCTACACAAAGGGAGGAGGCTTAGCGAACGACTGAAAGGAAAGGGCTTTTTGCCTCAACCGATCTTAGCTCGGACATGCCAACAGCCAATACTTACTCTTATCCCTGGGACAGCTAATCAAAACGAATACGGCTTGAACCCCTTATCTTTGAGACTGCCCTTAGGACTCTATTAAGTTAAGTCATTTAACAGCGGATAGACACAAGTTATGACAACCCTCACACGAGAGTCAAAAAGAAGGCTTTCGTTAAGATAATTCGCCCATTAAGGAAAGAATTTCACCGGCTTCTTTCAAAGAGCTTTACATTTTGCTAAGTTAAGAGTCATTTTATCGTAAGATAAGAAAGCGTCTGTTCAGCTCACTCAGAAATATGGAAATAGAATGCAACTATGGATCGGAGAATAGCACTGATTGGAGCCAGTTCACAACCTGGGATAGCTAAGGCTACCTTGCCTGAAGACATGGGATTGCCGTAGAAGTCACATGCCAAGCAAGAACTTGCTCCTTTCACTTCCCTAGCTGTAAATCGAGCAGGGCGTACGAGCGAACCAACGTATGCGAGCTAGCGATTCCCAAGTGGTCGTTAATAGATAGAGGTTGCTTTAGTTCTCCCGGGAAAGATGCCAATCTGGTTAGTGTTCAGTCTACCTTTCAATAATAGGACGAATGCGCCTAGCTTCCGGCGGAGATAGTAGTCTCGTTGGTCAGTTCAAAGGGGCGAGGGAGAGCTTCTGTAGGAGCGTGATGGCATCGAGTACCAAAAGAAATGCTACAAAAGAAAGAATCTCTGCGTGACCAATCCAATGCGTCTTCCATACCAAATTAATCGATTACTGTCTTTGGGAGTGTAGAAGCTCATAGAACAATCAATGTTTAGCTTGCGGGTAGCCACAGGTAATACTTTAGATCAAAATAAAAGGGCTAGGAGCACAAAAAAGCTAGTAAGTAGTCGTTTGATTTGCTTTCCTGAATCGGTACCTAAGAATTGTTTCCAAACATTTTTCAAAGATTAGACGATGTGAAAGAGCCTTCCTGATCGGGGCAGCCGCCAGAGCTAGTTTCGAATAGAAAGAAAGCTCATATTCAGCTTTAGAGGCAGGGTCCAGTTCAATAGCTAAAGCGATGATCATGCACTAGATAAATCGATTGCTACGAAAGTCGTTTCAAGGAGGGTTCTCTCGTAGAGTGATAAAAAGGTCATTCATATCGATATGCTTTTGAGGCTCGAGTAGACTCAAGATTGATTCATGCAGAAATGTAATTAATAAAGATAATTCAAGAGGAAGGAAAGGATGCTGCATGCAAACGGTTCCTCTTCCTTTAAGTGCTTCTGGCGAATCCTGATAGACTTGTATTCGAATGATTCAGAGATGAGTTCGTGTACGAGGATCGACGAAGTTGAGGAGAGTGAGCATTGGTGGGCACATAGTAGACATCTTTCTTGCGGCCCTGGTCAACCGATAGAGGGAAGCAAGATTGCATACCCTGGGGCATCCGCCTATGTTGTGATAATTCGAAAGATAAAGGAAGGACCCTATTGTAATTGTATGAGTCCGGGAAGTGAATCAGATCTAAAAGGATTTGTTGTACACTGGAGCGGTCTCTGAAAGGTCCCATCTACTTAGTTCTTGTGAACAAAGATGTAGTTCTGTCGATGGCTCAAATGGATGATTTCGTATGTAAATAAGGGCCTCAAAAAGAAAAGGGCACCGAGACGGTGATCCCCTTAATAGATATCTACTCGAATTAGTTCTAGTGACTCATCTTCCACATCCAGATGATCGCTCTACCTATTACGAAAGTACAACTAGTGCTTCTATGATAAGCTTTGATTTGACCGAAGATGCGAAAATGATAGGGCAGAGCGGAAGGGCACCCCCAGAACGTAAAATACTACAATCCTCTAAAAGAAAAGGCCATACAGTCATCCGGAGATTGTGTTCGGGGTGGATTCACTTCCTACTGGGAGCTTTCTTGTCTACTTAGGAACATGTAGTCTCTCAGCTTCTGGTATACAACCAAGTTTACCCACTTATCATTGTTATTTCTTTCTATATCTTGTTTGTGGCTACATCCGAGAGAAAGGAGTTGGTGCGTATGGGACAGAAGTTCCAAAAGCAAAAGAATGTTACGCCCAAAAATCCCATTTCTTTCTTGGTTGGCCTAACCCAACCGGTGATTTCCGACAAGTCTTTCTTCATTTTTAGAACAAGAAATTTTTAGAGCAAGAAAGCAGAACCGAAAGAAAATAATATTCAATTTCTATGACAAATCTGGTCCGATGGCTGTTCTCCACTAACCACAAGGATATAGGGACTTTATATTTCATCTTCGGTGCCATTGCTGGAGTGATGGGCACATGCTTCTCAGTACTGATTCGTATGGAATTAGCACGACCGGGCGATCAAATTCTTGGTGGGAATCATCAACTTTATAATGTTTTAATAACGGCTCACGCTTTTTTAATGATCTTTTTTATGGTTATGCCGGCGATGATAGGTGGATCTGGTAATTGGTCTGTTCCGATTCTGATAGGTGCACCTGACATGGCATTTCCACGATTAAATAATATTTCATTCTGGTTGTTGCCACCAAGTCTCTTACTCCTATTAAGCTCAGCCTTAGTGGAAGTGGGCAGCGGCACTGGGTGGACGGTCTATCCGCCCTTAAGTGGTATTACCAGCCATTCTGGAGGAGCAGTTGATTCAGCAATTTCTAGTCTTCATCTATCTGGTGTTTCATCCATTTTAGGTTCTATCAATTTTATAACAACTATCTCCAACATGCGTGGACCTGGAATGACTATGCATAGATCACCCCTATTTGTGTGGTCCGTTCTAGTGACAGCATTCCCACTTTTATTATCACTTCCGGTACTGGCAGGGGCAATTACCATGTTATTAACCGATCGAAACTTTAATACAACCTTTTTTGATCCCGCTGGAGGGGGAGACCCCATATTATACCAGCATCTCTTTTGGTTCTTCGGTTTTAAATGGCCCTTTTCAGATGAAAATCTGAATACGCATTGCGCTGTATGCTGGGACTGTCTGCTTAATGGTACTCCTACTATGTGAATAAGTGGTTTTCTAGTAAAACCCCGATCTAGTAAAAATGGAGTATCTAAGACACAATCAGCAGGTAACCAACGACATAAAAGCAGTCTAGTAGGAACCTCAGAGACTACATGCGCAACAACTTATCCTAAATCCTTCTGTGAGTGGCTAGCTGGAATTATCGATGGTGATGGAAGTATTCAAGTTAGTAAACAAGGATATACTTCTCTTGAAATTACTATAGGACTTGAAGATCTACCACTACTACGATATATCCAACATATGCTTGGTGGAAGTATTAAAATGCGATCAGGTGCTAAAGCTTATCGTTATCGACTACATAATAAACTTGGTATGATTAAACTAATGAATTGTATTAATGGTCATATTCGACATTCAGCACGACTACTTCAACTACATCGTGTCTGTCAAGTACTGGATATCCCTGTAATTCTACCTATTACACTAGATGCTCAATCAAATTGGTTTGCAGGATTCTTTGATGCTGATGGTACCATTGGTATCGCTATGAAGAATCAACTACCTCAACTAAGTATTCGAGTAACTAATAAACTTCTACAAGATGTAGAGTCTTATAAGGTAGTATTTGGAGGAAATATCTACTTTGATAGTAGTCAAAATGGTTACTATCAATGGTCTGTACAAAGTCGAAAAGATGTTATCATGATGCTAGATTACTTTAAATCAAGTACTTTCCGAAGTCATAAATCACGACGATTCTTCCTTATTGAGGAATATTACAGTCTTTACGATCTCAAAGCATTTAAACCTGACAGTATTCACCATAAAGCATGGCTAGCTTTCCTAGACAAATGGAATAAGTTGATGATATAGTCCACCTTTCTTCTATTCATCCGCAACTATTAGTAGAAGAGAGAAGCACCCTGAAGTTTACATTCTAATTCTGCCGGGATCCGGTATCATAAGTCATATCGTTTCGACTTTTTCGGGAAAACCGGTTTTCGGGTATCTAGGCATGGTTTATGCCATGATCAGTATAGGTGTTCTTGGATTTCTTGTTTGGGCTCATCATATGTTTACTGTGGGCTTAGACGTTGATACCCGTGCCTACTTCACCGCAGCTACCATGATCATAGCTGTCCCCACTGGAATCAAAATCTTTAGTTGGATCGCTACCATGTGGGGGGGTTCGATACAATACAAAACACCCATGTTATTTGCTGTAGGGTTCATCTTTTTGTTCACCATAGGAGGACTCACTGGAATAGTCCCGGCAAATTCTGGGCTAGACATTGCTCTACATGATACTTATTATGTGGTTGCACATTTCCATTATGTACTTTCTATGGGAGCCGTTTTTGCTTTATTTGCAGGATTTCACTATTGGGTGGGTAAAATCTTTGGTCGGACATACCCTGAAACTTTAGGTCAAATCCATTTTTGGATCACTTTTTTCGGGGTTAATCCGACCTTCTTTCCCATGCATTTCTTAGGGCTTTCGGGTATGCCACGTCGCATTCCAGATTATCCAGATGCTTACGCTGGATGGAATGCCCTTAGCAGTTTTGGCTCTTATATATCCGTAGTTGGGATTCGTCGTTTCTTCGTGGTCGTAACAATCACTTCAAGCAGTGGAAATAACAAAAGATGTGCTCCAAGTCCTTGGGCTGTTGAACAGAATCCAACCACACTGGAATGGATGGTACAAAGTCCTCCAGCTTTTCATACTTTTGGAGAACTTCCAGCTATCAAGGAGACGAAAAGCTATGTGAAGTAAAAGAAGAAAAGGTCGCCGACTGCTACTAAGAACCTAACAGAACTTTTCAAAATGTGGGTTCTAAAACCACTTGTGTAGGTCGGGGTTGAGAATTGGAGGGCCGACGAGGCTAGGGCCCTATTTTCCAGCAATGACCGGTCAAGGTCAATCAAAGTGGGGATTCACAGATGATTCTAGATCTTAACAAATCTGATCACCATCTATAGAAGGATGGAACGGCGGATTGATCATCGACTCAAGCACGTATTGCCAGCTTCACATTCTAACATGTCCCCTGAAAGGTCAACAAAGAGCGCCCCCCTCCACACTAAACCGAAAAACCTGACCCCTTGAGCTGAACCAACAAAGCATTCCATTGAATGAAGCCCACTTCCCTCCTAGAAAGCCACTTTCGGGGGAGAACTCTTGCTCACAGGCTCCCTGAAACCAAGAGACAAGACAGAAGATGCATAAGATGCAGAGGATACTATGGATTCAGAGTGAGCCTCTATCCTATGTCTAGGAGTAGAGAAGAGAGCACCTTCAACCGACAAAGCACTTATTTTCTGCTCTTCCTGCTTGGCCAAGAAGTGTTAAACGGAACCTTCTTCAAAAATTTCTCTAAAGGTGGATACTGGAACTACTGGTCTGCTGCTTTGACTTTTTCTTTTTTCCAAAAACTTTGAAAGCAAAGAAACTCAGCTTCTTGCAGGTCCCAATAAGCGGGTAACTAAGGTCTACTCGTCAAGTAAAGCCTCACTTTTTCAGCGAAGACCAGAACCGATTCAATCAATGCGACTTCGTCCCACCAGTCGAAAAGGAAGGAATATTCTGAGGCGGGCAAGGAAGGCTAGTCCAGAAACTGCTAGCTGTCGACGAGGAGGAGTCAACTAGCGATGCCAGCTTCTGAAAGATTATGATTTTAATAAATATTTCCTTCCAAGACCAGTTCTTCAAGTTTTGGAGTTCCAGTTTGCATTAATGAATCCAGCTGGAAAGACCTACACCTACTATCCTTTATCAAACCTTCCCCTTTTCATAATAATAAGGTAAGCTTGGGTTCCAAACGATATGCGGTCTCGCTATTCTTTGTTTGCATTCAAAGGTCTTGTGCCTGCGCTATCGAGTCCCGTGCCTAACTTCCAAAGAATGAATCAATGAATATGGTAGAGGAGCGAAAGTGACCGGCGGCGGTGTAGAGCTATAAGGAGCGAAGACCACACACACCGGCTGATGGAGGGCGGGATCGCATTCACTTGTTTGCCGCCCGACTCCATAGTAACAAAGTGGAAAGTAGGCCCGCCCCCATAACCACACGCGAAGGGTAACGAGATTCAACTGGATGGTCACGCTTCTTCGAGAACGGTTTTTCCCTCAATTTGAAAGCTGGTTCCGTGAGTCCAAAAACGCCTAGCCCAAAAGATGATTTTCCTCTTCCTCACATCGATGTTCTGGTGGACAACACCGCTGGACATGGGATGCTGTCCTTTACTTTATGGATGCTTTCTATTGATATAACCAGATCAAGATGGCCGAGGAAGACCGAGAGAAAACGGCGTTTATCACCATATCAGATAGGAGGGCACGTTCTGTTACAAGGTGATGCCGTTTGGTCTAAAGAATGCCGGGGCGACGTACCAGCGAGCCATGACTGCGCTGTTTCATGATATGAAACACAAGGAAATGGAGGTCTATGTCGATGACATGATCGCCAAGTCTTGGGCTAAAGAAGACCGTGAATTTGAAGAAAGTGTTTGACAGATTGCGGAAATACAGTCTTCGAATTCATCCGCAAAAGCATATAAAGCCGGGAGGAGGTTTGGTGCTTCGTCAGGTAAGCTACTCGGGTTCATTGTCAGCAGAAGAGAAATCGAAGTCGACCTGCAAAAGCCAAAGCAATTATCGACATGCCGGTACCAAAGACAGAGAAAGAAATCAGGGCTTTTTTTTTGGGCAGGCTACAATACATCAGCAAGTTCATTGCCCAGCCCACACCCATCTGTGAGCCGATCTTTAAACTGCTCAGAAAGAAGACCCCGCCTTTCCTTTCAGAAAAGATAGACACAAGGAACGAGGATTGCCAAAACAAAAGGCGTTTGACAAAGTGAAGAAATATCTACTCAATCCTCCCCGCCAACGCCTGGTCGACCTCTCCTGATGTATCTGTCAGTAATGAAAGCATCCATGAGTTTTGTCCTTGGTCAGCACGATGAAACGGGTAGGAAGGAAAGAGCCATTTACTATCTCAGCAAGAAGTTCACTGATTATGAGACAAGGTATACGGTTCTAGAAAAGACCTGTTGTGCTCTTACATGGGCCTCGAAACGCCTACGCCACTACATGTTGAACTATACGACCATGCTGATTGCAAGGATGGACCCGCTGAAGTATCTCTTTGAAAAGCCAGCCCTCACGGGCCGTACAGCAAGGTGGCAGATGTTACTCTCAGAGTTCGATATTGTGTACGTCACCCAGAAGCATGAGTAAGGCAAGGGGCAGGCAATAGCAGACCACCTGCGGATCATCCCGTGCCTGACTATGAGCTTTATTTTGGGACGAATTTCCCCGACGAAGCTATTCTATTTGCGGTAGGCGAAGAAGAATACGAAACTCCTCATGATTGGCAAATGTTCTTTGATGGTGCAGTAAATCAGAACGGAAATGGAGTTGGAGCAGCCCCTTTCTACATGCTATCTTAAAGCTCGCCAAAAGGAGCCCATATTCCCATAGCTGTCAAGTTGAGGTTCTTTTGCACAAACAATATCGCAGAATATTCTGCGTGTATTACAGGCGCTTCTTTGAAGCGCCCTCGACTTGAGAATCAAGAAGATTGATGTATATAGAGATTCGTCACTTATCATCTTTCAGACAACTGGTGATTGGAAAACCAAAGATCAGAAGCTCATTCCCTACCATCACAGTATCTGGAAGATATCAGCCTAAAGTAAAGTTCAGACGGATTACCTTCAATTATCTGTCGAGTACGAAGAATCAGTTTGCTGACACATTAGCCACACTAGCTTCCATGATCAGTAGAAGGTGTTGATATCCGAGTCGACGAATCGGATATCAATCAGTGTGAAGAAGAGTCATGCGAGGACTAATCAAGCACAGCTAAATAGTAGTCATGTCCACAAGGAAAGGAAGAAAGATCGTCAACGCTTCCAACGTCCGTAGGAACTAAGTCGGAAGTTGGGCCGGAACTAGAGGAGTTGTTAAACCCCATTTCCTGTATACCTCTCTGAATCCTTAGTTTTCGGAGCAGTAGAGACTCACGCTTTAGCCGCTTCATCTGAAGGAGGGCTTACAGAAGTCACAGCACCAGAAAGTGACAATAGGCAAATCAACATAAATGCAAGAAAAAGAGGA